AACAAAGGATGAATTCCACTTTCAATTTAAAGAGACATCCTATAAAGATAGCCCTGTTTACGAAGATTCTTATCTTGATACCTATCAAGATAATTGGGAATTGGGAAGACTTAAAGAAGAGAAAAATGAAAAGGATTATTTCTGGTTTGAAAAACCTTTTGTTACTTTTCTTTTTGATTACAAACGATGGAATCGTCCATTGCGGTATATAAAAAATAATCGATTTGAAAATGCTATACGAAATGAAATGTCACAATATTTTTTTTATACATGCCCAAGTGATGGAAAACAAACCATATCTTTTACATATCCACCTAGTCTATCTACTTTTGCGGAACTGATAGACAAAAAAATGTCGTTGTATACACCAGAAAAATTCTCCCATAAAGACCAGTATGATTATTGGGTTTATACCAATGAACAAAAAAAGGACAACTTGAGTAATGAATTGATAAGTCGAACAAAAGCTCTAGAAAAAGAAAAGGAATTTCTTGATCGAGATATGCTCGAAAAAAGGACCAGATTATGCAATGATGAAAATGAACACGAATACTTGCCCAAAACGTATGACCCCTTTTTGAATGGACCATATCGTGGAACAATAAAAAAATTGTATTCACATACAACCATAAAAGGTTTAATCCCTTCTACAGATCCGGAAAATCCCAGGGAAATCCATTGGATAAATAAGATTTATGGACTACTTACTAATAATTCCAATTTTTCTATAAAATTGGCAGATCAAAAGAATCCGCTTGATAGGGAATCATTACTGAATTCTATTGATAAATCCTTATCTTCAATCAATGAATTTAGTTTTGAACCCACACCCAGTTTAAATTTGCAAAAATATTCTTTATTGACAGAAGAAACAAGAATGGAGTTCGAAACTCGAGCAAAATCTTTGAAATTTCTATTTGATGTAATTACAACTGATCCAAATGATCAAACAACTAGAAAAAAATCGATTGTAATAGACGAAATCCGTAAAAAGGTTTCTCGATGGTCGTACAAATTGAGTGATGATTTGGAGGAAGAGGAGGAAGAAAATGAGGAAGAACCCATAGAAGATCCAGAAATTCGTTCAAGAAAAGCCAAACGAGTAGTAATTTATACTGATAATGATCAGAATACCAATTCTATTGCTACTACAAATACTATTAATCCAGATACTAGTGATCAAGCGGAAGAGGTGGCTTTAATACGTTACTCGCAACAATCTGATTATCGTCGGGATATAATAAAAGGATCCATGCGTGCTCAAAGACGTAAAACGGTTATTTGGGAAATGTTTCAAGCAAATGCGCATTCCCCACTTTTCTTAGATCGAATAGACAAAACATTTTTTTTTTCTTCTTTTGATATCTATGAAATGATGAATCGCATTTTTAGGGATTCGGTCGAGAGAGAACCAGAATTGGAAATTTCATATTTGGAAGAGGAAGAGATAAGGGAAAGGGAGAAAAAAAACGAGGAGAAAAAAGAGGAAAATGAACGGATAGCAATATCAGAAACTTGGGATAGCATTATATTTGCTCAAACAATAAGAGGTTTGATGTTAGTATCCCAATCTTTTCTTAGAAAATACATTGTAATACCTTCATTGATAATAGCTAAAAATATGGGTCGTATGTTATTATTCCAATTCCCCGAATGGTATGAGGATTTGAAAGACTGGAATAGAGAAATGCATGTTAAATGCACCTATAATGGTGTTCAATTATCAGAAACAGAATTTCCCAAAGATTGGTTAACAGACGGTATTCAGATAAAGATTCTATTTCCTTTCTCCCTGAAACCTTGGCGAAGATCAAAAATACGATCTCATCCTACGGATCAAATGAAAAAAAAAGGAAAAAAAGAGAATTTTTGTTTTTTAACAGTTTGGGGAATGGAAACGGAACTCCCTTTTGGAAGTCCCCGCAAAAGACCTTCCTTTTTTGAACCTATTTATAAAGAACTTGAAAAAAAAATAAGAAAAGCGAAAAAAAAAATTTTTATACTTCTAAAAGTTGCAAAAGAAAAAACAAGATGGATCACCAAAATAGTTCCTATTTTAAAACAAATAATGAAGGAAGTTGAAAAAGTAAACCCAATTTTAGGATTTGAATTGAGCAAGGTGAAAATATTTGAACCGGCTGAGAATAGAAAAGATTCAAAAATCAATAATACGATGATTCGTGAATCGACCATTCAAATCCAATCTATGAATTGGACAAATTATTCACTCATAGAAAAAAAAATGAACGATCTTTCGGATAGAACAATCACAATCAGGAATCAAATAGAAGAAATCACAAAAGACAAGAAAAAAGTAGTTCTAACTTGTGATGATCAAAGAGCGGAAGCAGAGAAACATATTGGACAGGTATTCAAAAGACAAAATATCCGATTAATACGTAAATCACATTATTTTATGAAATCTTTCATTGAAAATATATCTATAGATATCATGCTGTGCATGATTCATATTCCCAGAATAAATTTACAACTTTTCGTTGAATCAACAAAAAAAATTATCAATAAATCTATTTACAACGATGAAACAAATCAAGAAAGAATTGATGAAACAGATCAAAATACACTGAACTTTTTTTCCACTATAAAAAAGTCATTTTCTAATACTAATCTTAATAATAATAATTCAACAATTTATTATGACTTATCTTCCTTGTCCCAAGCATATGTATTTTATAAATTATCACAAACCCAATTACTTAACAATTATCACTTGAAATCTCTATTTCAATATCATATAACCTATCCTTTTATTAAGGATAAAATCAAGGCTTATTGTATGACACAAGAAATATTTGATTCCAAATCAAGACATAAGACAGTTGATAAGTCTGGAATGATTGAATGGAAAAACTGGTTAAAGGGTCATTATCAATACAATTTATCTCAGACCAAATGGGTTCGATTAGTACCACAAAAATGGCGAAATCGAATTTGTACGATTCGAAAAAAAGACTCACTTAAATTGGATTCATATAAAAAAGAAAAAGACCAATTAATTAATTACGTGAAACAAAATTACTATGCAGTGGATTCATTGAAAAGTAAAAAAGAAAAATTTAAAAAACCCTACCGATATGATCTTTTATCACATGAATATCTTAATTATGGGGATAAGAAAGACTTATATATTTTTGGGTCAAGATTACAAGTAAACAGGGGTCAAAAAATTCCATATAATTTCAATACACTAAAACCCGAATCGTTTTATGTATTGGTAAGTATAGCAATTAGTGATTATCGAGAAGAAGGATATATTATTGATACACATAAAAATCTAGATAGAAAATATTTTGATTGTCGAATTCTCTGTTTTTGTCTTAGAAAAAATATTGATATTGAGACCTGGGTCAATACACATATCTGTACCAAAATTGCGAAAAATACTAAGACTTACAAAAAAATTAAAAATAAAGTGAAAAATAAAGAGATTTTTTCTCTTACGATTGATCACGAAATCAATCAATCCAATAAAAAAAAACACTTTTTTGATTGGATGGGAATGAATCAAGAAAGAGTTTATCGTACCGTAGCAAATCTAGACCCTTGGTTCTTCCCAGAATTTGTGCTACTTTTTGATACATATAAGATTAAACCATGGATTATACCAATAAAATTACTTCTTTTCAATTTTTCTATTTATGAAAATAAACGTCAAAGTAAAAACATCAACGTAAATAAAAAAAAATATCTTAAATTGGAAAATTCCAACCAACAAAAAAATGAACAAGAGGCCCAAGTAAATCTTGGAGCCGATCTACGAAAAGAAAACAAAAAAAAATATATAGAAGAAGATTACGCGAGATCAGACATTAAAAAAGGTAAAAAGAAAAAACAATCAAAGAAAAGCAAGGAAGCGGAACTAGATTTTTTCCTGAAAAAATATTTCTTGTTTCAATTAAGATGGGATGACTCCTTGGATCAAAGAATGATCAATAATATCAAGGTATATTGTCTCTTACTTAGACTGCTAAATCCAAAGGAAATTGCTATATCCTCGATTCAAAGAGGAGAGATGCATCTGGATGTAATGCTGCTTCAGAAAGATCTAGCTCTTACACAATTGATAAAAAAAGGAATATTAATTATCGAACCAATTCGTCTATCTATGAAAAGGGATGGAAAATCCATTATCTATCAAACAATAAGTATTTCGTTGGTCGAGAAGAATAAGTACCAAACTCAAACTAATAGAAAATGCATAAAAGACAAATATGTTGATACGAATTATTTTGATAAATCCAGTACACGATATGGCAATATGGTTGTAAATGGAGACAAAAATTATTATGATTTCTTTGTTCCTGAACATATTATATCTCCTAGACGTCGTAGAGAATTGAGAATTTTAATTTGTCTAAATTCTTGTAATTGGAATGGTACGGATAGAAATCCATTATTTTGCAATGAAAACAACATAAGAAACTCTGGAAAATTTTTGAATGAGGACAAGTATCTTAATACGGATGTAAAAAAATTCATTAAATGCAAATTTTATCTTTGGCCCAATTACCGATTAGAAGATTTAGCTTGTATGAATCGTTATTGGTTTGATACCAATAATGGCAGTCGTTTCAGTATGTCAAGGATACATATGTATCCACGATTTAGAATTACTTAATTGTATATTTTCGATATCATATCTGTATATCTATATCCCGTGAATCGCATGACATTTTCGGTATACGAAAACCAAAAGATATACGCATATGCTATATTAGATTATATTTCGGTAAATGATACTGATTTAATGGTATATCAATTCAATTGGATATAGGAATAAATAAATCAGTACAATCTTTTTAGATCGAAAGGAATTTTTGATTTCCTTAATGTAGAAAAGTATTATCCCTTTCTATCCAAATCAACTTTTAAATTTGATTTGGATAAAATAAAAAAGTAATATATGAATAAATCATGAATAAATCCAACTTTTGCTATACTAGATTAAAATAACTGACATATAATTATTATTTTTATTTTTCCTGATCGTAAAAATCCATGAAAAAGAAAGAAAAAAAGAGAATAATTTTTTTATGGTCAAAAATTCATTCATTTCAATCATTCCACAAGAAGAAAAAGACGAAAACAAGAACAAGGGTTCCGTTGAATTTCAAGTATTCAGTTTTACCACTAAGATACGGAGACTTACTTCACATTTGGAATTGCACAAAAAAGATTTTTTATCGCAAAGGGGTCTACGAAAAATTCTGGGAAAACGACAACGCTTATTAGCTTATTTGTCAAAGAAAAATAGAGTACGTTATAAGAAATTAATTGGTCAGTTGGATATTCGGGAGCCAAAAACTCGTTAATTTAATCGTTTGAATTTTTTAGTAGTATTCAATTTTTCATTTTGATGAGTCTCATTTTGAGGAATTCATGGAATAATGAATTAAGGAAAAAAAAGATATGACTGTACCAGTTACAAGAAAAGATCTCATGATAGTCAATATGGGTCCTCAGCACCCATCAATGCATGGTGTTCTTCGACTGATCGTTACTCTTGATGGTGAAGATGTTGTTGACTGTGAACCTATATTGGGCTATTTACACAGAGGAATGGAAAAAATAGCGGAAAACCGAACAATTATACAATATCTACCTTATGTCACACGGTGGGATTATTTAGCTACTATGTTCACAGAGGCAATAACCGTAAATGCACCAGAACAATTGGAAAATGTTCAAGTACCTCAAAGAGCCAGCTACATCAGAGTGATTATGCTGGAATTGAGCCGTATAGCTTCTCATTTGTTATGGCTTGGACCTTTTATGGCGGATATTGGTGCACAAACTCCTTTTTTCTATATTTTCAGAGAAAGAGAAGTGCTATATGATCTATTCGAAGCCGCCACAGGTATGCGAATGATGCATAATTATTTCCGTATCGGAGGAGTAGCTGCTGATCTACCTTATGGATGGATAGATAAATGTTTAGATTTCTGCGATTATTCTTTAACAGGAGTTGTTGAATATGAAAAACTTATTACATTGAATCCCATTTTTTTGGAACGGGTTGAAGGAGTGGGCATTATTGGTAGAGAAGAAGCAGTAAATTGGGGTTTATCAGGACCGATGTTACGAGCTTCTGGAATTCCATGGGATCTTCGTAAAATTGATTATTATGAGTGTTACAATGAATTCGATTGGGAAGTCCAATGGCAAAAAGAAGGAGATTCATTAGCTCGGTATTTAGTACGAATCGGCGAAATGAGAGAATCCATAAAAATTATTCAGCAGGCTCTAGAAGGAATTCCTGGAGGACCCTATGAGAATTTAGAAGTCCGACGCTTTGCTAGAGCAAAGAATTCCGAATGGAATGATTTTGAATATAGATTTATTAGTAAAAAACCTTCACCCAATTTTGAATTGTCGAAACAAGAACTTTATGTAAGAGTGGAAGCACCAAAAGGAGAATTAGGAATTTATTTGATAGGAGATAATAGCGTTTTCCCTTGGAGATGGAAAATTCGTCCACCCGGTTTTATTAATTTGCAAATTCTTCCTCAGCTAGTTAAAAGAATGAAATTGGCTGATATCATGACGATATTAGGTAGTATAGATATCATTATGGGAGAAGTTGATCGTTGAAATGATAATTGATACAACAGAAGTACAAACTATCAATTCGTTTTCTACATCGGAATTTTTAAAAGAAATCTACGGACTGATATGGATTGTACCCATTTTGACTCTTATATTGGGAATCACAATAGGAGTACTAGTAATTGTGTGGTTAGAAAGAGAAATATCTGCAGCAATACAACAACGTATTGGGCCTGAATATGCTGGCCCGTTGGGAATTCTTCAAGCTCTAGCAGATGGGACTAAACTACTTTTTAAAGAGGATCTTCTCCCATCTCGAGGAGATATTCGTTTGTTTAGTGTCGGACCGTCTATAGCGGTCATATCAATTCTACTAAGTTATTTAGTAATTCCTTTTGGATATCGTCTTGTTTTAGCTGATCTCAGTATAGGTGTTTTTTTATGGATCGCCATTTCTAGTATTGCTCCTATTGGCCTTCTTATGTCAGGATATGGGTCGAATAATAAATATTCTTTTTCAGGTGGTCTACGAGCTGCTGCTCAATCTATTAGTTATGAAATACCATTAACTCTATGTGTGTTATCAATATCTCTACGTGTGATTCGTTGTAATATGAACTTTTACCTCTCTTCTGGAAATAAAATCGAAATAAAAGAAAAACGAAAGAGGTTCAATGTATTGAATAGAAATTTGCATTTTTCTATTCAGCATTCGGGTTGCTGAGTTAAACCAGATAGTTATATGAGTGAAATAAAACAGCTTATAAGTTTGTAGTAAAGTAAGAAGAAAAAATCTCATTTCCTATGTACAAGAATAAAGTTGAAGTAAACATAAACAGTGTAAACTGTTTACCCCAAGATTGAGATTTTTGGATTAGTCATCATATCTTGAAGCGGGCACAAACAAAAGATCAACTGTATAGAGTTTCTACTACCTTCTTTTCTCGTATGTAGTACTATACTAGGGATCAATCAAAAGTCAGTGGGCGGTTAGGAACACCAAGGTACGCAAAGGATTAGTAATGGAGATAATGCAAGGTATCAAAAAAGAGGTATTTATGCATAAATAGAATCATAATATAATAAGGACTTGAAATTGGTAGAAATGATCAAGTAGTACTTCCCTATGATTCCGATCTAGAGTATGCTCCTATTCACTGTTTAAAGAAATAACTATCAAAAACGAATTAATCCTTTAATTTTTTTTAAGCACCCTCCTCTGAGACAGAAGAATAGGAAAACAGAAATGGAATGCAATAATTGAATAAATAATAAAAAAACAATCTTTATTTATTCTTTCTTTCACTCATCCATATTCAGACATATGGAATTATTATCATGATTCGTGAACTAATTAAATGCCTACTTCTTTCCATTTATTAATTGATATAATAAGTATTTTATTGAAAGATTAAGTTATTACCCAACAAATAAAAATTTTCATTATAAAGGATGAGATCAATTCGGAAGCTCCCTTTTTTCTTATTCTAGCAGACAGAATTCCATTGGTCTAATTTAGGACTTTCCAATGTATCTTTATTCTATCTACCCTACCCCCAAACAAAGATGACGATAATAACGAACCAGTCCTTACATTTTTTGTGGCCATAGAGGAGCCGTATGAAGCTGAGGTCTCACGTACGGTTTTGGAATAGCGATGGAAACAGTAATGTTATTATCGACTATGATTATCTAACAGTTCAAGTACAGTTGATATAGTTGAAGCACAGTCAAAATATGGTTTTTGGGGATGGAATCTTTGGCGTCAGCCTATAGGGTTTATTGTTTTTATAATTTCTTCTCTAGCCGAATGTGAGAGATTGCCTTTTGATTTACCAGAAGCAGAGGAGGAATTAGTAGCAGGTTATCAAACCGAATATTCGGGTATAAAATATGGTTTATTTTATCTTGCTTCTTACCTAAATTTATTAGTTTCTTCATTATTTGTAACAGTTCTTTACTTAGGTGGGTGGAATTTATCTATTCCGTACATATCCATTCCTGAGCTTTTCGGAATAAATAAACTAGCAGGCATTTTTGGAATGACAATTGGTATCTTTATTACATTAGCTAAAGCTTATTTGTTTCTCTTCATTTCTATCACAACAAGATGGACTTTACCTAGGATGAGAATGGACCAATTATTAAATCTTGGATGGAAATTTCTTTTACCAATTTCTCTCGGTAATCTGTTATTAACAACTTCTTCCCAACTTGTTTCACTATAAATAACAGAATAAGCTAACAACCTTTTAGAGTCCTAACCTCTCTCAAACAAGAGAAAGAAACATCAATTTATTCAGGGATATCTCCAATATGTTCCCTATGGTAACTGGGTTCATGAATTATGGTCAACAAACAATACGAGCTGCAAGGTACATTGGTCAAAGTTTCATAATTACCTTATCCCACACAAATCGTTTACCTGTAACTATTCAATATCCTTATGAAAAATCAATCACATCAGAACGTTTCCGGGGTCGAATCCACTTTGAATTTGATAAATGTATTGCTTGTGAAGTATGTGTTCGTGTATGCCCGATAGATTTACCCGTTGTAGATTGGAGATTTGAAAAAGATATTAAAAAGAAACAATTGCTTAATTATAGTATTGATTTCGGAGTTTGTATTTTTTGTGGTAACTGTGTAGAGTATTGTCCAACAAATTGTTTATCAATGACCGAAGAATATGAACTTTCGACTTATGATCGTCACGAATTGAATTATAATCAAATTGCTTTGGGTCGATTACCAATTTCAATAATTGGAGATTACACAATTCAAACAGTTATAAATTCGACTCAAAGCAAAATAGACAAAGATAAACCTTTTGATTCAAGAACGATTACCAATTACTAAGATTTGGTTTTTATATAAAAAAAAGGATCCAAGTTTTTTATTTTGGTTAGTCAGTAATTACAAATAAAAACTACTAACTAGTGATTGCTGAGAATGACTGTTTGATTTAAACTGAGAATCCATTTTTTGTGATTTGATGATTTCGAAAGATACAATTTAAACTATTATTACAAATATTCTTTTCTTTTTTCTTTCGGATAAAATAAAAACCCGGGATTGGCCCTATAATTTTATGTATATCTACATTAATCCATATAAAATGGAATTCAATTATAAATTCTAAATGTATCGTATCCAATATTCTATACACAAAAAAATCGGGTAACCCCTTTTCCTTTCCTGGACCATTTAGTAAGGTCATGAAATATTTCAAGTTATTTATTTGCTATTTTATATATAATGGATTTACCTGGACCAATACATGATATTCTTGTGGTATTTTTGGGCTTAGTTCTTGTATTAGGGGGTCTCGGGGTAGTATTACTTACCAATCCAATTTATTCTGCCTTTTCATTGGGGTTGGTTCTTGTTTGTATATCCTTATTCTATATTTCATCGAACTCCGATTTTGTAGCTGCCGCACAGCTCCTTATTTATGTAGGAGCCATAAATGTCTTGATCATATTTGCTGTAATGTTCATGAATGGTTCAGAATATTCCACTGATTCCGATCTTTGGACCATTGGAGATGGGGGCACTTCCCTAATTTGTATAACTATTCTTTTTTCACTAATTACTACTATCCCAGATACGTCATGGTACGGAATTATTTGGACTACAAGATCAAACCAGATTATTGAACAGGACCTAATAAATAATGTTCAACAAATTGGCATTCATTTATCAACAGATTTTTATCTTCCGTTTGAACTGATTTCTATAATTCTTTTAGTTTCTTTGATAGGTGCAATTACTATGGCTCGGCAATAATAAATACTTTGAATAACGTAAAATTCTTAGAATTCCATTTTTGAATCTAAAAAATAAAATCGCACTTTTTAGTTAAATCTCTCTACCGCCAATACTTTAATTTTGTTGTGTAATTATTCAATTTTAATTAATTGAATCGATTGACTTGTTTTTCATATTGAAATGAATTGGTATTGATAAGGAGTTAATCAATGATGTTTGAGCATGTACTTTTTTTAAGTGTCTATTTATTTTCTATCGGTATCTATGGATTGATCACAAGTCGAAACATGGTTAGAGCACTTATGTGTCTTGAGCTTATACTAAATTCGGTTAATATAAATCTCGTAACATTTTCTGATATATTTGATAGTCGCCAATTAAAAGGAGATATTTTCTCAATCTTTATTATAGCCATTGCAGCTGCTGAAGCAGCTATTGGACTAGCTATTGTTTCGTCAATCCATCGTAACAGAAAATCAACTCGTATCAATCAATCGAATTTGTTGAATAATTAGTCAGAATCAATTATATATAATAATCATATAAATATAATAATCATATAAAGAGAAGCACATAATAAAAATCATATTTGAAATACTATCTAAATTTCGAGAGTATTCGAAATTTAGATAGAAATTTAGATATAGAAATTTAGATATTTAGATAAATATAGATAACTAAGTTAACTATCTAAAATCAAATAAATAAAAATAAAAGTTAACTAAAATCAAAGTTAACGATATCTAATATATATATATCAAATAATATATATATAATAATATATTACTATATATATATTATTTGAAGTTCTTGAACTGAATTTATTATATTCATATTGAAATAAATATGAATATTGAAATAAGGATGACCAACTTGTTGACCAATTAAAATTCAATATATGCAACTCGTATGATCATGATTGGTGAAACGCAAATCAAAGTCTCTTGGCCTTTTCTCATAAACAGATTAGATTAAGAAATCTATTGATTGTTAAAATTTTGATAAACCACTGCTTCGTCTGGTGTCTACAATATACATATGATTCATTTATTATTAATGAATCAGTTACTATGTAAGTTGAATTTGTAATTGCACCAGATCGAAAATTTTTTATGTTAAAAACGAAAATTTCGAGATTCAATGTCACATTCAGTAAAAATTTATGATACATGTATAGGGTGTACTCAATGTGTACGAGCTTGCCCCACAGATGTATTGGAAATGATACCTTGGGACGGATGTAAAGCCAAGCAAATTGCTTCCGCGCCAAGAACCGAGGACTGTGTAGGTTGTAAGAGATGCGAATCCGCCTGCCCAACAGATTTTTTGAGTGTTCGTGTTTATTTAGGACCTGAAACAACTCGCAGTATGGCCCTATCTTATTGATACGTTATAAAAAACTTATTGATACGTTATAAAAAACTCTACTTGAATCATTTGATTCCTCTTTACCGACAAAAGCCCGTACTCGATAAAATTGATAATTTCGAGCACGGGTTTTTCTGGTCAAAACGTATCTTGTCTTTATCACGAGTGATTTTCCTTGGTTAACAATACTAGTAGTTTTGCCGATATTTGCGGGTTCCGCAATTTTCTTATTCCCTCATAGAGGGAATAAGATGTTTAGGTGGTATACTATATGTATATGCTTATTAGAACTCCTTCTAACGACTTACGCATTCTGTTATCATTTCCAATTGGATGATCCATTAATCCAATTGAAAGAAGATTATAAATGGATAGATGTTTTTGATTTCCACTGGAGACTGGGAATCGATGGAATTTCCATAGGACCCATTTTACTGACAGGATTTATCACTACTTTAGCAACTTTAGCGGCTTGGCCAATTACTCGAAATTCGCGGTTGTTCCATTTTCTGATGCTAGCAATGTACAGCGGTCAAATAGGATTATTTTCTTCTCGAGATCTTTTACTTTTTTTCATCATGTGGGAGTTCGAATTAATTCCTGTTTACTTACTTTTATCCATGTGGGGAGGAAAAAAACGTCTCTACTCGGCTACTAAGTTTATTTTGTACACTGCGGGGGGTTCCATTTTTTTCTTAATAGGTGTTCTAGGTATGGGTTTATATGGTTCCAATGAACCAACATTAGATTTTGAAAGATTAATTAATCAATCATATCCTGTGGCATTAGAAATAATATTTTATTTCGGCTTCCTTATTGCTTATGCTGTCAAATTACCAATTATACCCCTACATACATGGTTACCGGATACCCATGGAGAAGCACATTACAGTACATGTATGCTTTTAGCTGGAATCTTATTAAAAATGGGAGCATATGGATTGATTCGTATCAATATGGAATTATTACCCCATGCTCATTCTCTATTTTCTCCCTGGTTGGTGATAATAGGAACAATACAAATAATCTATGCAGCTTCAACTTCTCTGGGTCAACGCAATTTAAAAAAGAGAATAGCCTATTCCTCTGTATCTCATATGGGTTTCATAATTATAGGACTTAGTTCTATAACCGACATGGGGCTCAATGGAGCCATTTTACAAATGCTCTCTCATGGATTTATTGGTGCTGCACTTTTTTTCTTGGCGGGAACGAGTTGTGATAGAATGCGTCTTGTTTATCTCGAAGAAATGGGCGGTATATCGATCCCAATGCCAAAAATATTTACCATGTTCAGTAGCTTCTCAATGGCTTCGCTTGCATTACCAGGAATGAGTGGTTTTGTTGCAGAATTAGTAGTATTTTTTGGCCTAATTACTAGTCCAAAATATCTTTTAATGCCCAAAATGCTAATTACATTTGTAATGGCAATTGGAATGATATTAACTCCTATTTATTTATTATCGATGTTACGTCAGATGTTCTATGGATACAAGTTTTTTAATGTTCCAAACTCGAATTTTTTAGATTCTGGACCACGAGAACTATTTCTTTCAATCTGTATCTTTTTACCCGTAATAGGGATTGGTATTTATCCGGATTTCGTTCTCTCGTTATCAGTTGATAGGGTACAAGCTATCCTATCCTATTATTATCATAGATAGTTTTTCATTAATGAGATAGAAATAGAAAGTCTTATAATTCTTTAGTTTTAAAATATTTCAACTAATTCGCTGTACTGTATAATGAAAACGCAAAATAAAGTGAATACGAATTGTAATTAGATGTATCTCTACTTTTCGAGAACCATGTGAATGATTTCGTGATTCAAATGGTTCTCGAAAAGTCATAAAAAGAACCTTTCCTTATATATGGAACGATGTTTTTATCTTATGTATTCTTCATGTACTTTATTCAATTAGATGTTAATGTGAATGAACCATAACTATGTAGACCTATTCCTAATAAATTGATACCAAAATAGCATATCCAAATTATAAGAAATCCTATAGAAGCCACAAGTGCCGAATTCGTGCCTTTCCAATTTTGATTTGTTCTAGTATGTAAATAAATCGCGAATATGGTCCACGTAATAAATGCCCAAGTTTCCTTGGGGTCCCAATTCCAATAGGACCCCCATGCCTCATTAGCCCATACTGCTCCACAAAGAATACCTATGGTTAAAAAGGTAAATCCTAGACTAATGACACGATAACTCCAATAATCCAAACGTTCAGTTAATTGATATTTGTAATAATTTAGAAATGCAGGAAACGAAGTATTTTTTAAAACACTTCTTTTTTCATTCAAATATGCAATCTCCCCAAACAAAAATGACTTAATGAAGAAATTATTGCTTTTACAAAAAATATTGGTGTTTTTTCGAAATGTAATGACTAGAAGAGCGACTGATAATAACGATCCACATAAAAGAGCTGCATAGCTTAATAACATCATACTTACATGCATCATTAACCACTGAGATTGTAGAGCAGGTACTAATATTGCGGATTGATGCATTTCAGTTAAAAGACCCGACGTGGCAAAACCTTGAGTAAAAATGGTACTTGGTGCAGTTATTGTGCTTAAAAAATTTTTATGGTTCCGTATTTTTGGAATCATATGAATAATGGAGAAACTACATGAAAGGAAGATAACTGACTCGTATAAATTACTTAACGGAAAATGTCCCGAATAAATCCAACGCGAAACTAATAATCCTGTTATTGAGAAAAAAGTAGCTATCATCCCCTTTTCTGCCGAATCACGTAATCCGATAATTTCGTGGACTAATAAGGTCATCAAATGAATCGGAATCACTATTAAAATGATCGAAAAAGAAATATGACTTAATATATGTTCAAAAGTCGCAAATATCATAAAATAAAGTTCCATTACAGAATTGGAAATCGGGAATTGAATACATTTTAGGCTCTATTATATCTCTTTTCTTTTAGAGAATGCCGCCACTCGGACTCGAACCGAGATGCTTTAGCACTGCTTCCTAAGAGCAGCGTGTCTACCGATTTCACCATGGCGGCTTACTTGAAATAATAATAGTCAATTCATATTTAATCGTCGAGATTCCAGGATTCCATATAGTTCAGGAAACATTCGAATCGATAAATAAAGAATCATATAAATTCATATTTGAATCTTCACTTTAGTTATTATCGTTGTGAGTTTTTTAACAATAAACTTTCACGTACTAGAAACTCAATTCTCAAGAAACAGCTGGAACTCAAAAATTTTTTCCTGTTAAGGTATAAAACTAAGAATTGTAGTTTTTTCCATTTTTTCTTGTTTTTGATGATTTGTTTTTCATTTAGTTGGATTTCAGGGACTCAAAAGAAAAAAATGGATTGTTCAATGAACAAAATAAAATAACTCGGATTTCATATCTATCACAATTTCCGCACTAAATACAAACAATTTTTTATTTTTCTACTGATTTCCAGACCTTAGTATAATTTCTAATTTAAAGTACTAATACTCGTCATTGAAGCAGAGCATATAATTTAGAAAATCTAATATATTATAAGATTTACCAAAACAATTAAGTTTTTGCATAGGCATAGAAGAAAAAAGTTTGAATCTCTATTGCAATTATACTGTACTTTTCACAATAGAATAAAAAATATTTTTCTATTTTTCTATTGTGAAAAGTACATTGATAGGAAAAAACTACTTAGAACCCAGTATACAAAAACTCTTATTCGATATATCACCGTAGTTCGTTCTAACTAATATTGAGGAATTTAATAGAAAAAAACATATTAGTTAATGCAAATTATTCATCTTTTTTAAGATGAGGTTTTTGGGCTATGTCAATTGACATTATTCTAAGACTTTATTATTTGTTTGTCGCACAAAAAAACTTTTTGAATGCCCGGTGGAAACCGATTTCGCTAAAGAAAAAGCTTTTCCTGCAGCTAAAAATCCTTTTTTCTTCCAAATATTTCTACGAATACGTTTTTTTGACATAGAAGTACGTTTTTTTGGAACTGCCATTCAAAAAAAAGGGTTACTTATGTTTATCGTTGTATGTGAAAGACATGTATTGTTCAAACTAGATCTTTTTTTTAGTTATTATCTATACTTATTCTATGTATGTCGCTAGTATGTCGATAATTTTTTTTATATAGACTTTTTATTTAATATACATTTTTTTACCTTAACATACAAATAGATAATACAAATATCTTTATGTATACAGGTATACATGATATATACGTTACGGGGACATAACACATTACATATCGATATATAATAACATATATATAAATATAATATATACAAAGGAACAAAATAGGAGAAAAGAAAAAGAAATTAAGTTTAGAGTGTTATGTCCATAATGTAAATTAGAATTCGAACTAAACGACTAAACTAGTCGTTGATCTGTTAAACAAGACATTCCAGTACTTAGGTAACATTAATCTTTTTTTATTGCAGTTCTATACGAAGTCAGGAGTATCATAAGATTTCCGAGAACGAGAAGTTTTCCTTATAGAATTGGAATCCAATCAATTAATTACATAACAAGTTAGGTAATTATTCCACTCTAAAAAAAAAAAGAAATTAGAAAAACGAAATCTTTTTTTGGTCGAACTCTTTTTTCTTACTAGATTTACTAGAGTATATAATATGTTTATAAATTACCAAAATTCGAAAATATAGCACTACATATTCTGTATTTTACTAAAAATTTTTCCTTAGTTAATAAAACCTTTACCTAGGTATTTGGTCAGATTATTTGTTTTGTTTGACCAACCAATTGTCAATTTTGGAATATTTCGAATATCAAAAAAAAATAAGAATAATTCAGAATTCATTTCTTGATTGATTTTTTTCATATCTTTTTTGGTGATTTATTTTATTATTTTTTTTTCGAAAGAGATAAGAATTGGTGAATCGGAAACAATTATCAATTGTAAGAAAAAAAGTGGCATTTCTTTTCTTATGGAACATACATATCAATATGCATGGATAATACCTTTTCTTCCACTTCCTGTTACTATGTCAATAGGAGTTGGACTTTTACTTATTCCGACAGCAACAAAAAAAATTCGTCGCATGTGGGCTTTTACTAGTATTTTACTCTTAAGTATAGCTATGGTATTTTCGGCCAATTTGTCTATTCAACAAATAAATGGAAGTTTTATATATCAATATATATGGTCTTGGACCATCAATAATGATCTTTCCTTAGAGTTCGGACACTTGATTGATCCACTTACTTCTATTATGTCAATATTAATTACTACGGTTGGAATCTTGGTTCTTATTTATAGTGACAATTATATGTCTCACGATCAAGGATATTTGAGATTTTTTGCTTATATGAGTTTTTTCAATACTTCGATGTTGGGATTGGTTACTAGTTCCAATTTGCTACAAATTTATATTTTTTGGGAACTTGTGGGAATGTGTTCGTATTTATTAATCGGGTTTTGGTTCACACGACCAACTGCAGCAAGTGCTTGTCAAAAAGCTTTTATAACGAATCGTGTAGGGGATTTTGGTTTATTATTAGGAATCTTAGGTTTTTATTGGATAACTGGTAGTTTCGAATTTCGCGATTTGTTCGAAATCACTAATAACTTAATCCATAATAATGGGATCAATTCCTTATTTGCTACTTTATGTGCTTCTTTATTATTTCTTGGTGCAGTTGCAAAATCCGCGCAATTTCCTCTTCACGTATGGTTACCTGATGCCATGGAAGGACCCACTCCTATTTCGGCTCTTATACATGCTGCTACTATGGTAGCAGCAGGCATTTTTCTTGTAGCTC